ACTCCTTAATTTTAATTTTGAATCTACTCCTTCGAAGAAAAGAAAATAAGTCTCTTGAAATTTTTAACCTCCGATTGTATCCGAACGAGAGGAATGTTGAAAAGTCACTACGAACCCGAAACATACCATTGGAAAGTGATTCAGTAATTAAACCTTCATGAATCCATTTTTGTTCTTTCATTCCAGGTAACCCCTTTAATTATCAACTCATGGAGTAGGAGTGATATTAGACAACCCTTCCTCTTAAAAAAAAAAAATAGTAAGTTTTCCTACGGATGCAATTCGTAGATCATAAAGATCACCATATATATAACAAAATTTCTCCCCCGATTCCTTCTAGTCGAGCCTCTCGGTCTGTCATTATACCTCGAGAAGTCGAAAGAATTACAATACCCATTCCTCCTAAAATCCTAGGAATTCGTTGATGGTTGGAATAGATTCGTAGGCCGGGTCGGCTGATACGTTTTAAAACAGTTCTATATGGCCCTTTTCTATTCCTTCTATGTCGCAGAGTTGAAACCAAGAAATATTTATTGCTTACTCGATGTTTTCTCACATTTTCGATAAAGCCTTCGCGTAGAAGTATTTTAACAATGTTTTCAGTGATATTTGTAGATGCTATTCGAACCGTTCCTTTTTTATCCATGTCAGCATTTCGTATAGAAGTTATTATTTCGGCAATAGTGTCCCTACCCATGATGAACTATAATTATTGGTGCCTCCGGGTTTTTATATAATCAGCATGCTCTACTCTTTTTTTTTCATGAATTATTAAAGGTATATGCGTGAGAAACAATCTACTAATACATTCTACTAATTAATGGAATCTAATTCAGTTCAGATATCTTACTATGAACCTCCCTTTTTTTATGTTTTATTATGTTTTCATCTATTAGTATTTATTTAGAATCGATTTATAATACCTCAGGAGCTAATGAGACTATTTTAGTAAAATTCAACTGTCTCAATTCCCGAGCGATCGCACCAAAAACTCGAGTTCCTTTGGGATTTCCTTCTTGATCAATGACAACTGCTGCATTGTCATCATATTGTATTATCATACCATTGTCACGTTTGAGTTCTTTACATGTACGTACAATTACAGCTCTGATTACTTCTGATCTTTGTAGAGGCATATTGGGAACTGCTTCTTTGATTACAGCAACAATAACGTCACCAATATGAGCATATCGGCGATTACTAGCTCCTATGATTCGAATACACATTAATTCTCTAGCCCCGCTGTTGTCCGCTACATTTAAATAGGTCTGAGGTTGAATCATATCATTCTTATTATTTTTCTCTTTTTTCTTTCAATGCTAACTAACTAAAGGGCGAAGAAAAAAAGAAGAAATATTGTTTGTCCAGAAATAAAAAAACTGCGGTTTTTTCATCACAAGGCCCCTTTCCTTTCGTTCCATATCCCTATCCCGCAATAACGAATTGAGTTCGTATAGGCATTTTGGACGCAGCTATAGAAATAGCTTCTCTGGCTACAATTTCTGATACTCCACCCATTTCATAAAGTATTCGACCCGGTTTAACGACGGATACCCAATATTCGGGAGATCCTTTCCCCGAACCCATACGTGTTTCGGTAGGCCTTACTGTAACAGGTTTGTCTGGAAATATACGTACCCATATTTTTCCACCACGACGCGCATATCGTGCCATGGCTCGCCGCCCCGCTTCTATTTGTCTAGATGTGATCCAAGCGGGTTCAAGTGCCTGAAGGGCGTATCCACCGAAACAAATTCGATTGCCTCGATAAGATATTCCCTTCATTCTTCCTCTATGTTGTTTACGAAATCTGGTTCTTTTGGGGTTATAGTTGATGGTTGTTTCTCAATGCCATCTCTACTGCAGAACTGGACATGAGAGTTTCTTCTCATCCAGCTCCTCGCGAATGAAACGATTAAATAATATTGTATATATTTTGAATTGAATGAATAATGAATCATGGAATTTTTTGAGATATAATCTGTCACGTACACGTAGGAATAAAATGAGAAATAAAATTGGATAATTAATGAATCTTCATTTTTACCTTTATTTTATTTTTATTTTTATTGAATTGCCAAAAACTTAGCAATCCAGTAAGGCTTTCGCGGGCGAATATTTGCTCTTTCAACATCCCTTTCATTCTTTCATTCGTAGGGGCGTTCCATGACCTATCAGAATAAATGAATTGGTTCTTGGCTCGTTCCGCCATCCCACCCAATGAATCATTAGGATTCGTTTTCAAGGGAATCTTCCTCAGTCACAGGTTCTGTCGTTCCCATCGCTTCTCGATTAATGACTAGGCCCGAACTCTGCAATGGAGCTCCTAATAAAATTTGTTCCTGAATCAATCTTCTCAGTCTTTATTGACTCGGCGCTCTTTATTCTTTTTGATTTTTCGTATAAATTGTATTCATATTCATCGAATCTAATTATTAATTATGGACGAATACATTAATGCTTTATTACATTGCCTTTTATAAGATAGTTCATAGACCATACATATTGGAATCATATATCATTGCTATTCTTTTTCTTTCTTTCTCTCACCCCTCCATTTATCCATATCCCTTTGTTTTTGCTTCACAACCTTATAGATTTATTTTTCTTTTATGTAAAAAAAATGCTTCAGTTGCTACAACAATATGATCAATACATCATATAGCGACTGGTTCCTTGGATCCAGATAATACGAAGCAATGAGCTGGTTATTAGTTATATAGTTATTAGTTCATACTAGGGGATGGCCCTTTGTTTTTTAATCCTAACCTAACTCTAAATAAAAAACCAACGAGTCACACACTAAGCATAGCAATTATATGGAGATGGAGTCAATCGAATTGTTATTCAACCCTATAGAATTAAGAATTCGAAAAAATTCTCATTTTTTGTTTTTGATTGAACGGAAAAAAATGAACGAGTTTGTGATTTTTTATTCAATTGCCGGATGGATGAAACAGAAAGACAACGAAAGGCCCATTATTCCTCGTCTGCAAATATCCAAATTTTGATTCCTAATGCCCCATAGATAGTTCGAACTGTATAGGAACAATAATCAATTTTGGCTCGAATGGTTTGTAGGGGAACCCTACCTTCTCTGATCCACTCGACACGTGCTATTTCCTTTCCGTCGATACGCCCTGCAATTTGTACTTGAATTCCCTTTGTATCTGCTTTTTCAGTTAATTCAATAGCTTTTTTCATTGCCTTTCGAAACGAAACTCTATTCTTTAATTGTTCGGCTATAAATTCTGCAAGAATATTAGGTTGTCCATACGGTTTTTCAACTCTTGTGATAGCAATGTTAAGTTTTTGGTTCACAGAATGAAATTCTTTTTGTGCATTGCTCTGTAATTCTTCAATTCCTCGCGGGCTGCCCTCTATGAACAATTTTGGGAATCCCATATATATTATGACCTGGATCAGATCGATTCTTTTTTGAATCTTTATGCGTGCAATTCCCTCGGCACCCGAGGATATTTTCCTATTTTTTTGTACATAATTCTTGATACAATCCTGTATTTTTTGATCTTCCTGGAGACCCTCGGAATAACTTTTTGGTTGTGCAAACCAAACAGAATGATGACTTTGGGTTGTACCAAGTCGGAAACCTAGTGGATTTATTTTTTGTCCCATAGCACCTCGCTATCTCTATAAGTTTCTCTATTAGCCCACGTCATTCTGTTACGATATAGCATATGATCCATCATATATAGATACCTCTCTCTGACATCTGTATACTTATTTTTATATACCCATCCATATTTTCTTAACCATATGAAATAGTTTTTATCTTTAGATATATCTTGCAATACAATAGTTATATGACAGGTGGGTCTTTTTATCGGATAACTACGTCCTCGGGCTCGGGGTTTTAACTTTTTCATGCTAGTACCTTCATTAACTTCGGCTTGACTAATGATTAAAGCCGTTTCGTTGAATCCCATATTGTGACTAGCATTTGCTGCTGCAGAATAAACTAATTTTAAAATGGGATAACACGCTCGATAAGGCATGAGTTCTAGTATCATAAGTGTTTCCTCGTAGGGACGCCCACGAATCTGATCAATTACTCTTCGCGCTTTATGAGCAGACATACGTATATGTTGACCTAAAGCGTATACTTCTACATCTGGGTCACTCTTTATCATAAGGTTCACCTCCCACCAATAAACGATGAGCACCCATATCCACTTTATTAATTAATATATATATTAACGACGAGATTTATTATCGTTTCTCGCATGCCCCCGGAAATTCAGAGTAGGTGCAAATTCTCCCAATTTGTGACCTACCATACGATCTGTTATATAAATAGGCAAATGTTCCTTTCCATTATGAATAGCAATTGTATGGCCGATCATTGTGGGTATAATGGTAGATGCCCGGGACCAAGTTACGATTGTATCTTTTTCTGCCCTCGTGTTGAGCTTCGCAATTTTTATCAATAAATGATTAGCTACAAAAGGATTTTTTTTTAGTGAACGTGTCACAGCTAATTACTCCTTTTTTTTTGTAAAGATGAGGAAACATATTCTATTTTCAATATTCTCCTATTTACTACGGCGACGAAGAATCAAACTATCACTATATTTATTCCTTTTTCTACTTCTTCTTCCAAGCGCAGGATAACCCCAAGGGGTTGCGGGTTTTTTTCTACCAATTGGGGCCCTCCCTTCGCCACCCCCATGGGGATGGTCTACAGGGTTCATAACTACTCCTCTTACTACAGGACGCTTACCTAGCCAACACTTAGATCCGGCTCTACCCAAACTTTTCTGGTTCACCCCAACATTACCCACTTGTCCGACTGTTGCTGAGCAGTTTTTGGATATCAAACGGACCTCCCCAGATGGTAATTTTAATGTGGCCGATTTACCCTCTTTTGCAATCAGTTTCGCTACAGCACCCGCTGCTCTCGCTAATTGTCCACCCTTTCCAAGTGTGATTTCTATGTTATGTATGGCCGTGCCTAAGGGCATATCGGTTGAAGTAGATTCTTCTTTTTGATCAATCAAAATCCCTTCCCAAACTGTACAAGCTTCTTCCAAAGCATACGGCTTTCTGGATGTATATGATGATATCTAGACAGATGGATCTCATATGAATCAATCGTATGATGAAATACCACACGAGTGAATATATAGGAATCAAAATATGCCGAATCACTCATGTTATGATCTTCTACATCCTAGGTCTCCCCGTTCCTTCATCTGGCTTATGTTCTTCATGTAGCATTCAGACCGAATGACTTTATGAAATTACGTCGATACTTCCACATATTACGGGTAACGTAGGAGACATCTCTATTTTTCCCGGGGGGGGTAGAATTACCACTGCTTAGCTTTCAATTCGCCTCTGACCATCAAATGAAATGTGAATAACCCGTCCTCCTCTCTTTGAAACAAGGGGCGCTTCCGGCTCTCTCGGTGCTTCAAACAATTTTGTCTTCTCCATATTACTATATCTCTAGAGTCAATAATTTTATATGAGGAACTACTGAACTCAATCACTTGCTGCCATTACTCTTCAGTTTTCTGTTGAGGTCTATCCCGTAGAGGTACTCAAATTGGATCAGTGATCGATTTCTAGGTTTCGTTGTAAACCTAATTGGTTACTTCCAATTACGTAAATCAATGGTTCAAACCGCACTCAAAGGTAGGGCATTTCCCATTGAGATAGGAACTTCTGTACCAGAAACAATGGTATCTCCAATGATAGCCCCTCTGGGATGTAAAATATATCTCTTCTCACCATCCCCATAGTGTATGAGACAAATATATGCATTTCGATTAGGGTCGTATTCTATGGTTACGATTCTACCAGATATGTCTTTTTCATTCCGTCGAAAATCAATTTTACGGTATAGACGCTTATGACCTCCCCCTATATGCCTTGCGGTAATGATTCCTCTGGCATTACGACCTTTACCACAACGACGCTGTCCATAGATCAAATTATTTCGTGGATTGGATTTCACTTGACTGCCGACGGCTCCATTGCGTGTGCTCGGGGTAGAAGTTTTGTATAAATGTATCGCCGTGTTATTAAGTATTTTGATTTAAGTTCTTTTCTTTCTAAGAGGTGGAATAGAATAACCCGGTTGAAGCGTAATGATCATACGTCTGTAATGCATTGTATGTCCCATAATGGGTCCCATTCTTCTACCCTTTCCCGGGAGTCGATGACTATTCATAGCTATTACCTTGACACCAAAGAAGAGTTCGACCCAATGCTTTATTTCTGTCCTAGTTGATCCTGATTCGACATTAGAAGTATATTGATTGTTCCCCAATAACCGAATACTTTTGTCTGTAAATACTGCATATTTGATTCCATCCATAAATCCATTTTCTTCCCTATGAGTTCCAGTATCGATAAGAATTCTATTTCTTACTGTTCATATGTTATGGTATGAATATACCATACCAATTCGTTATGTATGGATGATGAGATTTCATTGATACAGAGCCAATTCCAATAGACGTATTGAACGTTCCCGTTGGCGTGCATCCAGCAGGAATTGAACCTACGAATTTGCCAATTATGAGTTGGGCGCTTTAACCATTCAGCCATGGATGCGTAACGGGGATCGTCGTACATCGTGAATAACCAAATTCCAATTGAAATGAAATCCTTAGGAGGAATCAATGAAGCAGGAAGCAGTGAAACGACATCCATTAAAATCCTGTATCTTCGAATTGAGAGAGATATTGAGAGAGATCAAGAATTCTCACTATTTCTTAGATTCATGGACAAAATTCGATTCCGTGGGATCTTTCACTCACATTTTTTTCCACCAAGAACGTTTTATGAAACTCTTTGACCCCCGAATTTGGAGTATCCTACTTTCACGCGATTCACAGGGTTCAACAAACAATCGATATTTCACGATCAAAGGTGTAGTAGTACTGCTTGCAGTAGCGGTCCTTATATATCGTAATCGTATTAACAATCGAAATAGGGTCGAAAGAAAAAATCTCTATTTGATGGGGCTTCTTCCTATACCTATGAATTCCATTGGACCCAGAAATGATACATTGGAAGAATCTTTTGGGTCTTCCAATATCAATAGGTTGATTGTTTCGCTCCTGTATCTTCCAAAAGGGAAAAAGATCTCTGAGAGTTGTTTCATGGATCCCAAAGAGAGTACTTTGGTTCTCCCAATAACTAAAAAGTGTATCATGCCTGAATCTAACTGGGGTTCGCGGTGGTGGAGGAACCGGATCGGAAAAAAGAGGGATTCTAGTTGTAAGATATCTAATGAAACCGTAGCTGGAATTGAGATCTCATTCAAAGAGAAAGATATCAAATATCTGGAGTCTCCTTTTGTATCCTATACGGATGATCCGATCCGCAAGGACCGTGATTGGGAATTGTTTGATCGTCTTTCTCCGAGGAAGAAGCGAAACATAATTAACTTGAATTCGGGACAGCTATTCGAAATCTTAGTGAAACACTGGATTTGTTATCTCATGTCTGCTTTTCGTGAAAAAAGACCGATTGAAGTGGAGGGCTTCTTCAAACAACAAGGAGCTGGGTCAACTATTCAATCAAATGATATTGAGCATGTTTCCCATCTCCTTTCGAGAAACAAGTGGGGTATTTCTTTGCAAAATTGTGCTCAATTTCATATGTGGCAATTTCGCCAAGATCTCTTCGTTAGTTGGGGGAAGAATCCGCACGAATCGGATTTTTTGAGGAATGTATCGTCAAATATGCAATATGATGATTCCACAAGATCCATTTTCGTTCAAATAACGGATTCTAGCCAATTGAAAGGATCTTCTGATCAATCCAGAGATCATTTTGATTCCATTAGTAATGAGGATTCGGAATATCACACACACACATTGATCAATCAAAGAGAGATTCAACAACTAAAAGAAAGATCGATTCTTTGGGATCCTTCCTTTCTTCAAACGGAACGAACAGAGATAGAATCAGACCGATTCCCGAAATGCCTTTCTGAGGATTCCTCAATGTCCCGGCTATTCACGGAACGTGAGAAGCAGATGAATAATCATCTGCTTCCGGAAGAAATCGAAGAATTTCTTGGGAATCCTACAAGATCAATTCGTTCTTTTTTCTCTGACAGGTGGTCAGAACTTCATCTGGGTTCGAATCCTACGGAGGGGTCCACTAGAGATCAGAAATTGTTGAAGAAACAACAAGATTTTTCTTTTGTCCCTTCCAGGAGATCGGAAAATAAAGAAATGGTTGATATATTCAAGATAATTACGTATTTACAAAATACCGCATCAATTCATCCTATTTTATCAGATCCGGGATGTAATATGGTTCCGAAGGATGAACCGGACAGTTCCAATAAGATTTCATTCTTGAACCAAAATTCATTTTTTGATTTATTTCATCTATTCCATGACCGGAACAGGGGAGGATACACGTTGCACCACGATTTTAAATCAGAAGAGAGATTTCAAGAAATGGCAGATCTATTAACTCTATCAATAACCGAGCCGGATCTGGTGTATCATAAGGGATTTGCCTTTTCTATTGATTCCCACAGATTGGATCCAAAAAAATTCTTGAATGA